AGAATGAATACTATGATTCACGTTTCGAACAGGCATGAATAGAGCATCTATAGGATAACTTCCGTCTTGAAAGTTATTGGGCGTTTTTATACGATATCCTCGATTTCGCTCGAGTTCTAATCCAATACACAAATCAATTGGTTCCGTCAAGTTAGCTATATGTTGTGTAGTGTCAACTATTTCTACATAAGGCGGTAAAATGATATCCCGAGCAGTTACGCATTTAGGGCCCCTAACACAAATAGACGCCTCACAAGTTCCATATAGATTACTTCTCAATACAATTTCTTTCAAATTTATTAAAATTTCATGGACTGATTCTTGAATACCTACTATGGTAGAGTATTCATGTGGTATTTTTTCAGATTTTGCACGTGTAATACATGTTCCTTCTATTTCTCCAAGTAAAGCTTTTCGCATCGCAATGCCTATTGTGTCAGCTTGACCTTTCATAAGTGGAGAAAGAAAAAAGCGCCCATAATAAAGACATTTACTATCTGTTCTTGATTCAACACACTTCCACTGCAGTGTTCGAGTAGATACTCTTATTTTCTCTCGAACCATAGTAATATTATAAAAATTTGATCATATCTTTGAATCATTTATTTCTCTTGAAATTTCTTGAATGGTTTTTTTTTACTTTTTACACACGTCTTTTTTTAGGAGGTCTACAGCCATTATGTGGCATAGGGGTTACGTCTCTTACGAAACTTAATAATATACCACTTCTACGAATAGCTCGTAATGCTGCATCCCTTCCGAGACCCGGACCCTTTATCATGACTTCTGCTCGTTGCATACCCTGCTCCCCCACTGTACGAATAGCATTTCCTGCGGCTGTTTGAGCCGCAAATGGTGTCCCTCTTTTTGTACCCTTGAATCCACAAGTACCGGCGGAAGCCCAAGAAATCACCCGACCTCGTACATCTGTAACAGTCACAATGGTATTGTTGAAACTTGCTTGAACATGGATAATGCCTTTTGGTATTTTACGTGCATTCTTACGCGAACTAATACGCCCATTTCTCCGTGAACCGATTTTTGGTATAGGTTTTGCCATATTTTATTATTTCATAAATATGAGTCAAAAATATATGGATATATCCATTTCATGTCAAAACAAATTCTTCATTTGTTCAAATCTTTTCGTTTTAGAAAGTATCTTTTTGTTTTAGTATATTTAGTATAATTGAATGGTTATCCCTGTCGTTGTTTATGTTTTGGGTTAGAACAAATTACTATAATTCGTCCCCGTCTGCGGATCAATCGACATTTTTCACAAATTTGACGAACAGAAGCCCTTATTTTCATATTTATCATTCCTTGCTTTATTATTGCTTTAAATTCTGAATCTATTTCTTGGAAGAAAAAAAGTTTCTTGATCTTTAAAATCTTGAATTGTATTCTCGCGAGTAAGGAGTAGTGAAGTTGAAAAACCACTTAATCATTTGAAGCCTTGGTGGGGAGCCTATAAAATTTCCGACCTCTCGCTGAATCATAATGGCTTACTTCATTCAATTTTAACCTTATCTCCCGGTAGGAATTCGTATAGAATTCCGCCACATCCTTCCTGAAACATAACCTATACCTATAATCAGATCTTCACTTCATTATCTAAACTAACTTAGAACATATCCTTAGGGAGTGAGTCAGTAATCAAACCTTTATGAATTCGTTTTGATGCTTTCATTACAGGCAAAATCCTTTTAAAATATCAACTAACTAAACCTAATAGAGGGTAAATATTAGATAACCTGCCCTTTGGTTTTTTTTTGTTCACAAATAGGAAATTGTGTATCCAATTTGGATATTAGAGGGGTTACCATATATAACATAAAATTTCTCCGCCAATTCCTTCTCGTCTAGCCTCCCGATCTGTCATTATACCGCGAGAGGTAGAAAGAATTACAATCCCCATTCCGCCTAAAATTCTAGGAATTTTTTGATAGTTAGAATAGATTCGTAGACCAGGTCGGCTGACCCTTTTTAAATAGAAAGTATTTTTATATGGTCCTTTCCTATTTCTTCTATGTCGAAGAGTTAAAACCAAAAAATATTTGTTTCTTTCTTGATGTTTTCTCGCGTTTTCAATAAAGCCCTCTCGTAAAAGTATTTTAACAATGTTTTCGGTGATGTTAGTAGATGCTATTCGAACCGTTCCCTTTCTATTCATGTCAGCATTTCGTATAGAGGTTATTATATCAGCAATAGTGTCTCTACCCATAATCGGCGGTTTTCCAAAATTTGGATATAATCAACATGTTTGTTTTAGTTTTTCATTTTTTTTTATTTATTCAAAACTAAAGGTATATACGTGATACACAGTCTACTATAAACTCAGTCAAAAATCCTATTTCTTATAATACCTCAGGAGCTAATGAAACTATTTTAGTAAAGTTTTTTCTCAATTCCCGGGCAATTGCACCAGAAACTCGAGTTCCTTTTGGATTTCCTTCTTGATCAATGATAACTGCAGCGTTGTCATCATATCTTAGTATCATACCGTTTCTGCGTTTGAGTTCTTTACAGGTACGCACAATTACAGCTCTTATCACTTCTGATCTTTCTAAAGGCGAATTGGGTATTGCTTCTTTGATCACAGCAACAATAACATCACCAATACGAGCATATCGACGATTGCTAGCTCCTATGATTCGAATACACATCAATTTTCGAGCCCCGCTGTTGTCTGCTACAGTCAAATAGGTCTGAGGTTGAATCATATTTTTTTATCTGTTCCTTCAATGTAAAAAAAATGCAAAGCACTAAAAAGAAATATTGTTTGGCCAAAAAAACCTCTGGTTGTTTTTATTCAAAACAAAAGATCTATTTCCTTTGGGTTTACGTTCCTATCCTGAAATAATGAATTGAGTTCGTATAGGCATTTTGGATGCCGCGATTGAGATAGCCCTTCGGGCTATATTTTCTGCTACTCCACCTATTTCATAAAGTATTCGACCTGGTTTGACAACAGATACCCAAAATTCGGGGGATCCCTTCCCTGAACCCATACGTGTTTCCGCGGGCCTTACTGTAATTGGTTTGTCTGGAAAAATACGTACCCATATTTTTCCACCGCGGCGTGCATTTCGTGTCATTGCTCGTCGTCCCGCTTCTATTTGTCTAGACGTGATCCATGCAGGTTCAAGTGCCTGAAGAGCATATTTTCCGAAACAAATATGATTCCCGCGATAAGATATTCCCTTCAATCTTCCTCTATGTTGTTTGCGGAATCTGGTTCTTTTTGGGTTATAGTTGATGGTTCTTTACGTAATTCCATCTCTACTACAGAACCGGACGTGAGAGTTTCTTCTCATCCGGCTCCTCGCGAATGAAAAAATGAATTTTAAATTCAATTTTAAATTAAGAAGATATACACGAACTAATCCACTGAATAGAGAGATTCTTAGGGATTTATCTAATTCAATTTATTAGATATTTTCTATTTGGGTATAAAACTAAATTATATATATTTTAGCAATCCAATATGAAAATGAAAAAAAAAGGAATTTTCGCGGGCGAATATTGACTCTTTCAATCTCTATTTCAGTTTGAGTTATAGAGTTTTTATCATTTTTCATAATATATGAATTTGTTTCTGGTTCATTCCACCATCCTTTCCACTAAATAATTAGGATTCATTTTAAAGTGAATCTTATGTATTCACAGGTTCCGTCGTTCCCATCGCTTCTTGATTAATGGTTAGGTCTGAATTCTACAACGGAGCTCGTCATGAAATTTATTCTTGAGCCAACTACCTTAGTCTTTATTGGTTCGAAGCTCATACGTTTTTTCTATGAACAGATTCGTATCATATAATTAATTAAATTATATATGTGTGAATCTATATTGATGCTTTATTACATTGTCGTTTATGAGATGCTTCAAAGACCTTACATATTATATTGGAATCATATATCTTTTATAGTCGTTTTTTTCTTTCTTTCACCTTTCCATTTATCCGCATCTTTTTATATTTTTTTTGCTTAACAATTTATTAGATTTAGTGTTTATGCTAAAAAAAGTCAGTTGCTCCAATGATAGGACTAAAATACCATATCTTGACTGCTTCTTTGGATCCAGATAATGTGATGCGATGAGTTGGTTATTAGTTCTATAGTTATTAGTTCATACTTCATATTATGGGTTCTTAGGGTTCTTACTTTTTTAGGGCTTAATTCTAACAAAAACCAACGAGTCACACACTAAGCATAGCAATATAAAAAAAGGGTCAATCAAATTTTTATTTAACCTTATGGGATTCAAAATTATAATTAAGGATGGAAAAAACAAATGAAAAATTTGTCATTTTTTGTTCCATTCTTAAAACGAAATAGAAAGACAAGGAAAGGATTATTGTTTCTCGTCTATAAATATCCAAATTTTGATACCCAATATCCCATATATAGTTCGAACGGTATAGGCACAATAATCAATTTTCGCGCGAATGGTTTGAAGAGGAACCCTTCCTTCTCTTATCCATTCGATACGTGCTATTTCTTTTCCATCGATACGGCCTGCTATTTGTATTTGAATTCCTTTTGTATCAGCTTGTTCGGTTAATTCAATAGCTTTTTTCATTGCTTTTCGAAATGATACCCGATTCTTTAATTGTCCGGCTATAAATTCAGCAAGAATATTAGGATGCCCATAAGGTTTTGCAATTCGTGTAATAGCAATGTTGAGTTTTCGGTTCACACAATTCAATTCTTTTTGTACATTTATTTTTAGGTCTTCGATTCCTCGTGGTTTATTTTCTATTAATAATTTTGGAAATCCCAGAGAAATTATTACTTGTATCAAATCAATTCGTTTTTGAATTTCTATACGTGCAATTCCTTCAACACCCGACGATGTTCTCGTATTTTTTTGTACATAATTTTTGATACACTCCCTTATTTTCTGATCTTCTTGTAGACCTTCAGAATAATTTTTTGGTTGTGCAAACCAAAGGGAATAATGACTTTGGGTTGTACCAAGTCTGAAACCAAGTGGATTTATTTTTTGTCCCATATTACCCCATCATACTTACTTTAATAAAGAATGTTAAATTCGGCATTTTTTGGCCTAAGTAAAAAGAAGTCTCGATCAGTTTTAGTTAAACTTCGTATATATTTGTCAAGGTCTCTGTAGAAGGTTATATCTCTTAATACAATAGTTATGTGACAAGTAGGTCTTTTTATCATATAACTACGCCCTCGAGCTTGAGGTTTTAATTTTTTCATGTTAGTTGCTTTATTAACTTCGGCTTTAAAAATGATTAAATTTGTTTTGTTGAAACCTTTATTGTGACTAGCATTTGCTGCTGCAGAATAAATCAATTTAAAAATAGGATAACATACTCGATAGGGCATTAGTTCTAAGATCATAAGTGTTTCTTCATAGGAACGCCCACGAATTTGATCAATTACTCTTCTTGCTTTGTCAGCCGACATGGATATATATTGGCCTAAAGCATATACATCATCTTTTCTTTTTTTTCGTTTCATAAAGTTTACCTCCATGATAAGTATTTATTATATTACCTTTATTAATTAATTATAATATTATTAATTTATATTAACTTAACGACGAGATTTATTATCATTTTTTGCGTGTCCCCGAAAAGTGAGAGTCGGTGCGAATTCTCCCAATTTATGACCTACCATACGATCCGTTATATAAACGGGCAAGTAGTCCCGTCCATTATGAATAGCAATTGTATGGCCAATCATTGTGGGTAAAATGGTAGATGCTCGAGACCAAGTTACTATTATTTCTTTTTCCGCCTTTGTGTTAAGCTTATCAATTTTTCGTAATAAATGATTGGCTACAAAAGGATTTTTTTTTAGTGAACGTGTCACAGTTAATTACTCCTATTTTTTTTTAATGTAAAGACGAAGAAACTAATTCTATTTTCTTTCCTATTTACTACGTCGACGAATAATAAAATTATCACTATATTTATTCCTTTTTCGACTTCTTCTTCCAAGTGCAGGATAACCCCAAGGGGTTGTGGGGTTTTTTCTACCAATTGGGGCCCTCCCTTCACCACCCCCATGGGGATGGTCTACAGGGTTCATAACTACTCCTCTTACTACAGGACGCTTACCTAGCCAACGCTTCGATCCGGCTCTACCCAAACTTTTCTGGTTGACTCCAACATTCCCCACCTGTCCGACAGTTGCTGAGCAGTTTTTGGATATCAAACGGACTTCCCCAGAAGGTAATTTTAATGTGGCCGATTTACCCTCTTTTGCAATCAGTTTCGCTACAGCACCTGCTGCTCTAGCTAATTGTCCACCCTTTCCAAGTGTGATTTCTATGTTATGTACGGCCGTGCCTAAGGGCATATCGGTCAAAGGTAGGGCATTTCCCATTTTTATGGGAACTTCTGTACCAGAAACAATGGTATCTCCAATTATAGCCCCTCTGGGATGTAAAATATATCTCTTTTCACCATCCCCATAGTGTATAAGACAAATGGATGCGTTTCGATTAGGGTCGTATTCTATAGTTACGATTCTACCATATATGTCTTTTTCATTCCGTCGAAAATTGATTTTACGGTATAGACGCTTATGACCTCCCCCTCTATGTCTTGCGGTAATGATTCCTCTGACATTACGGCCTTTACCACAATGACGCTGTCCATAGATCAAATTATTTCGTGGATTGGATTTCACTTGATTGTCTACGGCTCCATTGCGTGTGCTCGGGGTAGAAGTTTTGTATAAATGGATCGCCATGCTATTAAGTATTTTGATTTAAGTTCTTTTCTTTCTAAGAGGTGGAATAGAATAACCCGATTGAAGCGTAATGATCATACGTCTGTAATGCATTGTATGTTCCATAATAGATAGGTCCGACCCTTTCGGGGGAGTCGATGACTAATAGCTATTACCTTGACACCAAAGAAGAGTTCGACCCAATGCTTGATTTCCTTTCTAGTTGATCCTAATTCGACATTAGTCGTATATTGATTTTTTCCCAATAACCGAATACAGTAAATACTGCAATTTGATTCCATCCATAAATCGAATTTCTTCTCTATGAGTTCGAGTCTCAATAAGAATGGAATGCTAGGTATGACTGTTCCTATGCTATGATAAAAGTATGGCATACCAATTGAATTGGATGATGAGATTGCATTGATACAGAGCCAATAGACTTATGTGAGGGTCCCATTGGCGTGCATCCAGTAGGAATTGAACCTACGAATTCGCCAATTATGAGTTGGGCGCTTTAACCATTCAGCCATGGATGCTTAGCGGGGACCCTCATACATGGTGAATAACCAAATTCCAATTCAATTGAAATCCTTAGGATAAATCAACGCAATTTAGGAGGAATCGGTGAAAGGGCATCAATTCAAATCCTGGATTTTAGAATTGAGAGAGATATTGAGAGAGATTAAGAATTCTCACTATTTCTTAGATTCATGGACCCAACTCAATTCGGTGGGATCTTTCATTCGCCCTTTTTTACACCAAGAACGTTTTATAAAACTCTTTGACCCCCGAATTTGGAGTATCCTACTTTCACACAATTCACAGGGTTCAACAAGCAATCGATATTTCACAATCAAGGGCGTACTCCTCTTTGTAGTAGCGGTCCTTATATATCGTATTAACAATCGAAATAGGGTCGAAAGAAAAAATCTCTATTTGATAGGGCTTCTTCCTATACTTATGAATTCCATTGGACTCAGAAATGATACATTGGAACAATCTTTTGGGTCTTCCAATATCAATAGGCTGATTGTTTCGCTCCTCTATCTTCCAAAAGGAAAAAATATTTCTGAGAGTTGTTTCCTGGATCCGAAAGAGAGTACTAGTACTTGGTTTCTTCCAATAACTAAAAAGTGTAGCATGCCTGAATCTAACCGGGGTTCGCGATGGTGGAGGAACTGGATCGGAAAAAAGAGGGATTCTAGTTGTAAGATATCTAATGAAGCCGTTGCTGGAATTGAGATCTCATTCAAAGAGAAAGATATCAAATATCTGAAGTTTCTCTTTGTCTATTATATGGATGATCCGATCAGCAAGGACCATGATTGGGAATTATTTGATCGTCTTGCTCTGAGGAGGAGGCGAAACATAATCAACTTGAATTCGGGACAGCTTTTCGAAATCTTAGTGAAGCACTGGATTTGTTATCTCATGTCTGCTTTTATACCAATTGAAGTGGAGGGTTTCTGCAAACAACAAAGGGCCGGGCCAACTATTCAATCAAATGATATTGAGCATGTTTCCCATCTTTTCCCAAGAAACAAGTGGGCTATTTCTTTGCAAAATTGTGCTCAATTTTATATGTGGCAGTTCCACCAAGATCTCTTCGTTAGTTGGGGGCAGAATCCGTACGAATCGGATTTTTTGAGGAACGTATCGAGAGAGAATTGGATTTGGCTAGACAATGTGTGGTTGGTAAACAAGGATCGGTTTTTTAGCAAGGTACGGAATGTATCGTCAAATATTAAATATGATTCTACAAGATCTAGTTTCGTTCAAGTAATGGATTCTAGCCAATTGAAAGGATCTTCTGATCAATCTAGAGATCTTTTGGATTCCTTCAGTAATGCGGATTCGGAATATCACACATTAATAAATAAAAGAGAGATTCAACAACTAAAAGAAAGATCGATTCTTCGGGATCCTTCCTTTCTTCAAACGGAAGGAACAGAGATAGAATCAGACCGATTCTCGAAACGCCTTTCGGGATATTCCTCAATGCCTCAACTATTCACGGAACGTGAGAAGCAGATGATTATTCATCTGCTTCCGGAAGAAATCGAAGAACTTCTTGAGAATCCTACAAGATCCATTCGTTCCTTTTTCCCTGGGAGATGGTCAGAACTTCATCTGGGTTCAAATCCTACCGAGAAGCTCACTAGAGATCAGAAATTGTTGAAGAAACAACAAGATGTTTCTTTTGCCCTTTCCAGGCGATCGGAAAATAAAGAAATGGTTAATATATTCAAGATAATTACGTATTTACAAAATAGCTTCTCAATTCATCCTCTTTCATCATATTCGGGATGTGATGTGGTTCCGAAGGATGAACCGGATATGGACAGTTCCGATAAGATTTCATTCTTGAACAAAAATTCATTTTTTGACTTATTTCATCTATTCCATGAGCGAAACAGGGGGGGATACACATTACACCACTATTTTGAATCTGAAGAGAGATTTCAAGAAATGGCAGATCTATTCACTCTATCAATAACCAAGCCGGATCTGGTGTATCATAAGGGATTTCCCCTTTCTATTGATTCCTGCGGATTGGATCAAAAACAATTCTTGAATGAGGTATTCAACGTCAGGGATGAATCGAAAAAGAAATCTTTATTGGTTCTACCTCCTATTTTTTATGAAGAGAATGCATTTTTTTATCGAAGGATCCGAAAAAAATGGGTTCGGATCTCCCGCGGGAATTATTTGGAAGATAGAAAACAAAAAATAGTGGTATTTGCTAGCAACAACAAAATGGAGGCAGTCAATAAAAATCAAGATATATTGATCCGAAATCTGATTCAAATCCAATATAGCACCTCAGGGTACATAAGAAATTTATTGAATCGAGTCTTTTTAATGAATCGATCCGATCGTAGGTTCGAATATGGAATTCAAAGGGATCAAGTAGGAAACGATACTCTGAATCATAGAACTATAAGGAAATATACGATCAACCAACATTTATCGAATTTGAAAAAGAGTCAGTTCGATCCTCTTATTTTGATTTATCGAACCGGGAGATTCAGGAATCGGGATCCTCTCGCATATAGATACAAATGGTTCAATGGGAGCAAAAATTTCCAGGAACATTTGGAACATTTCGTTTCTGAGCAGAAGAGCCGGTTTCAAGTAGTGTTCGATCGATTACGTATTAATCAATATTCGATTGATTGGTCTGAGGTTATCGACAAAAAAGATTTGTCCAAGTCACTTCTTTTTTTGTCCAAGTTGCTTCTCTTTGTGTCTAACTCACTTCCTTTTTTCTTTGTGAGTTTCGGGAATAT